TTATCTTATAGTAAGAGTATAGGTATAGTCTTTTATAGTATACTAATATACTAAGACTTAGATTTTTCTTACTTATCTTATACTATACTTCACCTAGGCACTTATCATTCATTGGCGGGGGAGAACTTTCTTTTATGATAAAGAACGAAAATTCGGAGAAATCGGATAAAGAAGCAAAAGTGTTAGCTCAATATATACATATGTCTGTTTTCAAAGCACGAAGAGTAATTGATCAGATTCGCGGACGTTCTTATGAGGAAACACTCATGATACTGGAACTAATGCCTTATCGGGCATCGTATCCAATTTTAAAATTGGTTTATTCTGCAGCAGCAAATGCTAGTAATAATATGGGTTTGAATGAAGCTTATTTATATATTAGTAAAGCTGAAGCCAATGGAGGTACTATTATGAAAAAGTTAAGACCCCGGGCTCGAGGGCGTAGTTATCTGATAAAAAAAACCACTTGTCATATAAAGATTGTTTTAAAAGAAAAAAATATATATGGATGGAAAAAGAATAGAAAAATATGGGACAAAAAATAAATCCACTTGGTTTCAGACTTGGAACAACTCAAAGTCATCATTCTTTTTGGTTCGCAAAACCAAAGGATTTTTCCATGGGTTTACAAGAAGATGAAAAAATACGGAATTGTATTAAGAACTATGTAAAAAAAAAAAAGAGAATATCCTCCGGTTTCGAAGGAATTGCCTATATGGGAATTCAAAAAAGAATAGATTTGATTCAGGTCATAATCTATATTGGATTTCCCAATTTATTAATAGAAGGACGAACACGGGGAGTCGAAGAATTACAGATGAATGTACAAAAAGAGTTTCACCGGAGACTCAACATTACTATCACAAGAATTGAAAAACCTTATGGACAGCCTAATATTCTTGCAGAATATATAGCTTTACAATTAAAAAATAGAGTTTCGTTTCGAAAGGCAATGAAAAAAGCTATTGAATTAACTGAACAAACAGGTACAAAAGGAATTCAAGTGCAAATTGCAGGGCGTATCGACGGAAAAGAGATTGCACGTGTCGAATGGATCAGAGAGGGCAGGGTTCCCTTACAAACAATTCACGCTAAAATTGATCACTGTTCTCATACAATTAGAACTATCTATGGAGTTTTAGGCATCAAAATTTGGATATTTGTAAACCAAGAATAAGAAAATAAAAAGAATGGACTTTTCTTTATCTCGCCATTTTGCTCAACAATAGACAAATTTAGAAACTCTTTTCTTCTTTTTTTTTTAATAAAAAAAAAGAAGAAATTATCAATTATAATTCTATAAGGTTGAATAAAAATTTGATTTACACTATTTCTATTTAGTATAATTGCTATGCTTAGTGTGTGACTCGTTAGTTGTTTCTTTAAACTTTAGAATTGAGATTGAAAAAACAGGCTGACCCCACTATAAACTTAGTAATTATGAAAATGAAATAAGCTCAAAACTAATAAGTAACTTATTGCTTCGTATTGTCGAGATCCCAATAAAAAGTCACTATATGATTGAATTGATCATATAGTTGTAGCAACTAAAATTATTTTCATAACAAAAAAATCTGATTTTTGTGAAACAAAAAGGGGATGTGGAAAAAAAGGAAGGATGATAGAAAGAGAGAATAAAGATATCAATGATATATGATTCCCATATGTATGGTTTATGAAGAATCACTTCATAAAAAAGGCAGTGTGATAAAGCATCAAGAAAGAAAGATACAAAATCTACGATTACAAACGATTCAAATATAATAAATAAGAAATATAAAGAAATATACAAATAAAAAAGAGAAAATAAAATAGAAGATATTCAATTCAAAGAATTGAAAAAGAATAGAATCTAATCTATATATATAATAGAATCTATTATCTATCTAATAAGCTATAAAAAAAAGATATTAAAGATAAAAAAATATATAAATATCTGTAAATACTAGAAAATAAATGAATAATTGAATTGAGCTTCGAGTTAAGAAAAACTGAGGAGATTTACTCGGAAACAAAGAACCTATTTTGTTGGAAGCTCCATTGCAGAGTTCAGGCCTAAACATTAATGGAGAAGCTATAGGAACGATGGAACCTGTGACTACATAGGATTTTATTGAAAACGAAGAAATCCTAATGATTCACTGGGTAGGATGGCGGAATGAACAAAAAAAAATGGATTTCTTCTGAATGGTCATGAATTGACCCTATAAATGAAGGATGAAAGAGTCAATATTCGCCCGCGAACCCTTTCTTTCTTTTTTTTTTGAATTTAAAAATTTCATTTATATTTCATATATTGGATAACTTTTGGCACGATTTTATAGAGGTAAAGTAAAATCTTTTAGCAAATTTGATATTGATAAAAGAAAGAAGCATCATATATAAAAAAATATGCCTAGTTATCTAGTTATATATATATAACTCCTTATTTAATAATTTAATAGAAACAAATTCAATAAAAAAATTTAAAATCTTTTGATAGAATGAAATACATGTATATATGTAATATTTTTGAATCATTTCATTCGCGAGGAGCTGGATGAGAAGAAAATCTCATGTCCGGCTCTGCAGTAGAGATGGAATTCATAAAAAACCATCAACTATAACCCCAAAAGAACCAGATTTCGTAAACAACATAGAGGTAGAATGAAGGGAATATCTTGCCGAGGCAAGCATATTTGTTTTGGCAAATACGCTCTTCAGGCACTTGAACCTGCTTGGATCACAGCTAGACAAATAGAAGCAGGGCGAAGAGCAATGACACGATATGTGCGTCGTGGTGGAAAGATATGGATACGTATTTTTCCCGATAAACCTGTTACAGTAAGACCTACGGAAACACGTATGGGTTCGGGCAAAGGATCTCCCGAATATTGGGTATCCGTTGTGAAACCGGGCCGAATACTTTATGAAATGAGTGGAGTATCAAAAACTGTAGCCAAAGCAGCTATAAAAATAGCTGCATGCAAAATGCCTATACGAACTCAATTTGTTGTTTCAGGATAAGTAAATAAAAGTAAAGAAGTATTGAGAATGAAAAAAAAAAACGCGTATTTCTTTATCTCTGGACAGACAATATTTATTTTTTCCCTTACATTTCAATAAGAGATTCAAATAAAAATGATATGATTCAACCTCAGACCCTTTTGAATGTAGCGGATAACAGCGGAGCTCAAGAATTGATGTGTATTCGAATCATAGGAACTGGTAATCACCGATATGCTCATATTGGTGATGTTATTGTTGCTGTAATCAAAGAAACAGTACCCAACATGCCTATAGAAAGATCAGAAGTAATTAGAGCTGTGATTGTACGCACGTGTAAAGAACTTAAACGTGACAACGGCATGATAATACGATATGATGACAATGCAGCGGTTATCATTGATAAAGAAGGAAATCCAAAAGGAACTCGGATTTTTGGTGCGATTGCTCGGGAATTGAGACAGTTAAATTTTACTAAAATAGTTTCATTAGCACCCGAAGTCTTATAGTCTTCTAAATAAGAATAGTAGTAAGACTAGTAGATAGATGAAAAAAGGGTATGTCATTTTCTATCTATCTCTATAGAATATTCAAATATCTGAAATAGATTGTGTCTCATGCATATACTTTAAATTCCTAATAATTCTTTCTAATTTAAAAATGAAAAAAAAAAATTCAATAAAACAAAAAAGAAGCATGTTGATTATATCAAAATGAGGAGACACCAATAACTAGAGTTCGTCATGGGTAGGGACATTATTGCCGATATAATAACTTCTATAAGGAATGCTGACATGGATCAAAAGGGAAGAGTAAAAATAGTATCTACTAATATCACTAAAAACATTGTGAAAATACTTTTACGAGAAGGTTTTATTGAAAACGTTCGAAAACATAAAGAAAGTCAAAAAAATTTCTTGGTTTCAACCTTACGACATAGAAAGACTGGGAAAGGAAATAAAAGAATTTTAAAACGTATCAGCCGACCCGGTCTACGAATCTATTCCAACTATCAACGAATTCCTAAGATTTTAGGCGGAATGGGGATTGTAATTCTTTCTACTTCTCAAGGTATAATGACAGATCGAGAAGCTCGACTAGAAAAAATTGGAGGAGAAATTTTGTGTTATATATGGTAATTCTCTTGGGATATCCTAATTTTCTCTCGAACTTACTATTTGTAAAATTGTAAAATAGAGAGGAAAAGTGAATTATAAAACTCTTCCTCTATTAGTTAATACTTAAAGGGAGGTTCCCTGGAATGAAAGAACAAAAATTGATTCATGAGGGTTTAATTACAGAATCACTTCCCAACGGTATGTTCCGAGTTCGGTTAGATAATCAAGATCTAATTCTAGGTTATATTTCCGGGAGAATCCGGCGCAGTTTTATACGTATACTACCCGGAGATAGAGTTAAAATTGAAATGAGTCGTTATGATTCAACCAGGGGACGCATAATTTATAGACTTCGCAAAAAAGATTCGAACGATTAGATCCTTCTTTTAAACATTCCCCTTTGTAGGGGATATAATTTTAAGTTCAAAAATGAAAGAAACTTCTTTTTGTTTAAAAAAAAAAAGAAATATAGATTCAGAATGAAGGTAAGGAATTATAAATATGAAAATAAGGGCCTCTGTTCGTAAAATTTGTGAAAAATGTCGCCTGATTCGTAGGCGAGGACGAATTATAGTAATTTGTTCCAATCCGAGACATAAACAGAGACAGGGTTAATTTTTTTAAATTTATAAATAAAAAACTTTTTAAAAGAAAAACCCATGTACATGTAAAAAGAAAGAAGAAAGTCTTTGTTTTCATATGAAAACGATATCCCCGTATCTTTCTGTAGATTTCTTATTATTCTTTTTCTTCTTATGAATATGATATAATAAAATATGACAAAACCTATAGCAAAAATTGGTTTACGTAAGAATGCACGTATTGGTTTACATAAGAATGAACGTAGAATACCAAAAGGAGTTATTCATGTTCAAGCGAGTTTCAACAATACTATTGTTACTGTTACAGACGTACGAGGTCGGGTGGTTTCTTGGGCTTCTGCAGGTACTTCTGGATTCAGAGGCACAAGAAAAGGAACACCCTATGCTGCTCAAGCAACTGCATTAAATGCAATTCGTACAGTAATTGATCAGGGTATGCAACGAGCAGAGGTTGTGATAAAGGGTCCAGGTCTCGGAAGAGATGCGGCATTACGAGCCATTCGCAGAAGTGGTATGCTATTAAGTTTCGTACGTGATGTAACACCCATGCCACATAATGGATGTCGCCCCCCGAAAAAAAGACGTGTGTAGAAATAAGAATTCAATAGATTTAAAGAGAAAGAAATTATTCAAGGATCTGATCCAATAATCATAAAGAATAGAATAGTATGGTTCGAGAAGAAGTAGCAGGATCCACTCGAACACTACAGTGGAAATGTGTTGAATCAAGAGTAGAAAGCAAGCGTCTTTATTATGGTCGTTTCATTCTGTCCCCGCTTATGAAAGGTCAAGCCGATACCATAGGTATTGCCATGCGAAGGGCTTTACTTGGAGAAATAGAAGGAACATGTATCACATGTGCAACATCTGAAAACGTGCTTCATGAATATTCTACGATAGCAGGTATTGAAGAATCCGTACATGAGATTTTAATAAATTTGAAAGAAATTGTATTGAGAAGTAATCTCTATGGAGTTAGGGCCGCATCCATTTGCGTAAGGGGTCCCAAATACATAACCGCTCAAGATATCATTTCACCACCTTATGTAGAAATAGTTGACACGACACAGCATATAGCTAACCTGACAGAACCAATTGATTTTTTTATTGAATTACAAATAAAGAGAAATCGCGGATATCGTTTGAAATCCACAAACGACTCTCACGATGGAAGTTATCCTATAGATATTGTATCCATGCCTGTTCGAAATGTGAATCATAGTATTCATTCTTACGGTAATGGGAATGAAAAACAAGAGATACTTTTTATAGAAATATGGACGAATGGAAGTCTAACTCCTAAAGAAGCACTTTATGAAGCTTCTCGTAATTTGATTGATTTATTGATTCCTTTTCTACATGCAGAGGAAGAGGATATGAATTTAGAGGAAAATGAAAACAGATGGAATCTACCCCTTTTTTTCTTTCAAGACAGATTCACTAATCTCAAGAAAAAAAAAGTAATTCCATTAAAATATATTTTTATTGATCAATCAGAATTGTCTTCCAAGACCTATAATTGTCTCAAAAGGTCCAATATACATACATTATTGGACCTTTTGAGTCATAGTCAAGAAGATCTTATGAAAATGAAAGATTTTCGTATAGAAGATGTAAAAAAAATATTGGGCACTCTACAGAAGCTTTTTGTAATAAATTTACCTAAGAAAAAGTTTTCATTTTAAATCCTTTGGAATTTTTTTTTTTCATTTTTTAGAAAGAAAAAAGAAGATAATGAGTTTTTAATCTCTGACACGATCCATATATTTGCAAAATAGATCATAATAAGATTAATGTATCTAGGGAAGATCCAGAGGGGGATCTTCCTTAGATACTTATGTCGTAATATTTCACGGTTGAATCAATTTAAAAAAGACCTAAAGTTAAGGATTTCTCAATAGGTAAAGTCGCTCCAATACCTAACCAAAGAGCTACTGCGGTACCGATCAAAAAGACTGTTGTAGCTACTGGACGACGAAATGGATTTTGAAATTTATTGACATTCTCCAAAAAAGGTATTGTCAATAATCCTATTGGTACTGAAACCATTAAAAGAACACCCAATAACTTATTGGGTACTGTGCGAAGTATTTGAAATACGGGAAAGAAGTACCATTCGGGTAATATTTCCAACGGAGTTGCAAAAGGATCCGCCGGTTCACCAATCATTGATGGTTCTAGAACTGCTAAGCCCACATTACATGCAATAGTGCCTAGAATTACCACTGGAAAAATATATAAAAGATCATTGGGCCATGCGGGTTCTCCATAATAATTATGCCCCATCCCTTTAGCTAATTTAGCTCTTAATACAGGATCATTCAAATCAGGTTTCTTTGTTATTTGGATAGGTGAATTTTTGTGGATCCATCCCCCAAAGGAACCGGACATGATAATTTTTGATCATCCGGCTCGAGCAAGAATCACAAAGAATTACAGAAAAAGATCCATAGGAAATCTATATTTCATGCATATCTACATATATAATGTAGAATAACTCTATGTAATAAAAGTAATAAAATCTTTATAAAATTTCAATTCCCTGAATTGCAACGATTCGATTCATTGCAAAGAATTCAGTTCTGACAAGGAAATGCTCAATATCCAAGTAGGCTTACAAATTTGATCAGGATCAAATGCTTTTTGGATTGTCTCATATCTTTTGGTTGGTATTTATCCCCACAACATATAGATTTTCTTACATAAAAAAATACAAAGTTTTTACTTGTTACTAATAAAGTCTAGCCTCTGTTCTTCCTTAGATCCCTTTTTTTACTCCGATAGTATCGTAGATCAGGGTAGATGCAGAGGAAATGAATGCATCTACATACTATAAAAAACTTACTAAGATTGCCATCAAATTAATACGAAATACTTATTAGTAGAATTCTAAATTCTAAAAAATGAAAAAAAAAAATCAAACAAAGTGGAATAGATAAAACATTGGATCATGGATCATGCCACATCACTTATTCTAGGGATCTTACGGAGCCTTTTCATGCATCACATGATTCGAGTATGATCATAGAAAAGATTCTCCTCAAGCGAATTGGCCTTATCCTATGCTACATAAGGATACTTACATGATGGTTGGATGCGGAGACACATTGGGTTGTGAATTCCAACGTGGCAGATAAAAGAATATATCTGCATGGACCAATCAATAGTTCAAGTCACACACTCCCATAATCCATCCTCTTTTAGGAAAATATACTTGAACTATTCGTATCAAATAAACAATAAAATACTTCATAGTTGAATAAAAATATCCAAATATAACATGCCTTATTTTTAAATAATCCATATTTGTAGCAATGAAAGACTCTTGTTCCTCCCCGATATGAGAAATTACAAATATCTATGATCTGTCTTCTCTATAAAGGACCCGAAATACCTTGCTTACGTATCATTAGAAAGTGCATTAACATAAATACAGCAGTAAGAAGAGGCAATACAAAAGTATGTAAACTATAAAAACGAGTCAAAGTGGATTGGCCCACACTAGCACTTCCACGTAATAATTCTACCAAAGGGGATCCTATTATAGGAATAGCCTCAGGCACGCCTGTTACAATTTTGACTGCCCAATAGCCAATTTGGTCCCAAGGTAAGGAATAACCAGTTACGCCAAAAGATGCGGTCAATACAGCCAGAACCACCCCTGTAACCCAAGTTAATTCGCGGGGTTTTTTAAACCCACCCGTAAGATATACACGAAATACATGCAAGATCATCATTAGAACCATCATACTTGCTGACCATCGATGAACTGATCGAATTAACCAACCAAAGTTGGTCTCAGTCATTATGTATTGAACAGAGGAAAAAGCCTCTGTAACAGTTGGACGATAGTAAAAGGTCATAGCAAAACCCGTAGCTACTTGTACTAAAAAACAAGTAAGCGTAATCCCTCCCAAACAATAAAATATGTTGACATGAGGAGGAACATATTTACTAGTTATATCATCTGCAATCGCTTGAATCTCGAGACGTTCCTCGAACCAATCATATACTTTATTGAGATAGGTAACCCAAGAAAGATTCCCCCTCTGAGAACCGTATATGAGAATTTCATCTCGTACGGCTCAAGGCAAAACACACAAATACTGGTTTCAACAGATATGGAATAGAGAGTTTTAAACTTCTTGGAGCTTAGCCTCTTGACTCGATTTGACCCAAAGATACCAAGCGAAGTAAGAAAAATCCGGAATCTCTTCTTTGTGATGATAATGTCAAGAAATAAAATCTCAAGTTGGCTCATCCATTTTTCTTTATTTTAATCGTGACCAGGCTTCTTGAATCTTCTCTTCCCTATTTTTTTTTTACTTTTTTAATAGGAATTCTCTTGTTGAGACCCTATGAATAAATTGAAACCTCAGATTCATACTAGAACCACGATGATTTCAAAAAACCAAAGCTAAACTCAAAGGTTCTCCGAGTAAAAACCATTTGATCATCACTTATTCAATGAATGTAATAACTCAACAAAATCTAAAGAAATATTTTTCTTTTGGTCAAAAGAAATCTGAAGGAAAAATTTGTTTGATTTAGAAAATACTTATTTCCTTTTTTTTTTTTTAGTCCGGTTGCGAGGTCTGAATAATAGGTATGAATCATAGTTTCAATATTTTTTTTTTTTTCTTGATCTATTCTATATAGTCCGTGCTCCAGAGACTAGAAGAAATATCTGACGAGGTAGAATCATCTTGATAGAGATGACAGGTCCATTCTCTGTATTATAAATAGGATCAATTATAACAAGTCACACGCTCATATTCCGGAAATGAAATATCGAAACAAATAAATTTCACGATCGAACTACCAGAATGGTCTATAAATCCAAGTCTTAAGTAATTTTAATTAAGTTTAAGTATTAAGTATTTTAAGCATTAAGAAAGCTAGGAAGTCCTAGTTTTTATGAACTAATTCATTGAAATTCCATCCAGTAAAACTGATGAATTAGAAATTTCTAAAATAATAGATAGAAATATTGCAAATAGAGCCATTGCGACTCCCATAAGTGGTGTAGTCCCCCACCCTGGGGCTACTTTTCCATATTCCGAATTCAATGGTTTCAATAAACTCCCTACGTCAGTTCGTCTTGGACCAGATCTAGAACTACTCTCAGCGGTTTTTGTAGCCATAAATCCTCTTTCATCATGGGTTGTAATCTGTTGACTTTGTATAGCATTCCGTTGTATTTGTAAATAAACGACATTATCGCGATCCGTTGTGATATTGTGATCTTGAAATTTTCAAAAAAATGGAAACAGCAACCCTAGTCGCCATCTTCATATCCGGTTTACTTGTAAGTTTTACTGGGTACGCCTTATATACCGCTTTTGGGCAACCCTCTCAAAAATTAAGAGATCCCTTCGAAGAACACGGGGACTAGTTGAAGTAACGAGCCTCCCATATGAATATTGGGGGACTCATTACTTCAATGGAAAGAATGAAAAATCATTTCATTTTTTAGTTGGAACTTTAGGTGGTTCTCGAAAAAAGATAGCGAAAAAGATTATCCCTAAAGTCGAAACTAAGAGGAATGTATAAACCAATGCTTCCATAGATTCGATCGTGGTTTACAATTATAGCTTCCACACCTATTCATTTTGGATCATTTACTAAATAAATTGTAAATTTAAATTTCTAATTTACTAGGACTATTCAATCAATTATATTCTCTTTCTCATTTTTCTATATTCTTCTAATAAAAGATATTAGGAAATATTGAATATGAAATACATAATAGATTCAATTAAGAATTCATATTGAAAATCAAAATTAGAAATAGAAAGACTAAATACTTTATCTAAATCGAAATTGAAATATTCTAAATACTAAAATAAAATAAGAAAAAAAATAGAGGCAAAAGATGGCAAAGGAATTTTGTATCAGACTGCTTGTCTCTTTGTAGTTGGATCTCCAAGTTTTTGGAATGCTCCAAATTCTACTTGAGCATCCAAATCTGGATCAATACCGGCAAAAACATCTCTGAACAAGGTTCTGGCGCCATGCCAGATGTGTCCGAAAAAGAAAAGCAAAGCAAACGTAGCATGCCCAAAAGTGAACCAACCCCTTGGACTACTACGAAAAACACCATCGGATTTCAAAGTAGCCCGGTCTAATTCAAAAATTTCACCTAATTGGGCACGTCTAGCATATTTTTTCACAGTAGCAGGATCACTATAAATGACTCCATTTAGTTCGCCACCATAGAATTCAACAGTTACCCCTACTTGTTCAACACTATACTTGGATTCTGCCCTTCTAAAAGGAACATCGGCCCTCACAATTCCGTCTCCATCTACTAAAACTACCGGAAATGTTTCAAAAAAGGTAGGCATACGACGTACAAAGAGTTCGTGCCCTTCTTTATCTCTAAATACGGGGTGCCCTAACCACCCAACAGCTATTCCATCCCCGTTATCCATTGAACCTGCTCTGAACAATCCCCCTTTCGCCGGATTATTACCAATGTAATCATAAAAAGCTAATTTTTCGGGAATTTTAGACCAAGCTTCCGATAAGCTCAGATTTTCGGCTAGTCCGGCCCCAACTCTTCTATATATTTCTTGCTGGAAGTACCCCTGATCCCACTGATAACGAGTGGGGCCAAATAATTCGATTGGGGTAGTTGCTGAACCATACCACATAATCCCAGCAACAATGAAAGCTGCAAAAAAAACAGCAGCAATACTACTGGAAAGCACAGTTTCAATATTACCCATGCGCAATCCTTTGTATAGACGTTGAGGCGGACGGACACTAAGATGGAATAGACCCGCTAATATACCCAATGTACCTGCTGCAATATGATGAGAAGCTATTCCCCCCGGAACAAAAGGATCAAAACCTTCCGCACCCCACGCTGGATTTACAGATTGTACTTTTCCAGTTAGTCCATAAGGATCAGACACCCATATTCCAGGACCATATAAGCCTGTTACATGAAATGCGCCAAAGCCAAAGCAAGCCACTCCTGAGAGAAATAAATGAATTCCAAAGATCTTGGGCAAGTCCAAAGAAGGTTTTCCCGTACGTTCATCAGAGAATATTTCTAGGTCCCAATAAACCCAATGCCAGATAGATGCCAAGAAGCACAAGCCAGAAAACAAAATATGTGCCCCTGCCACGCCTTCATAACTCCAAATGCCCGGATTCGTTATAGTTCCTCCTGAAATACTCCAACCCCCCCATGAATTGGTTATTCCTAAACGAGTCATGAAGGGTATAACGAACATGCCCTGTCTCCACATTGGATCAAGAACAGGATCAGAGGGATCAAAAACCGCTAATTCATATAGAGCCATTGAACCGGCCCAACCAGAAACTAGAGCTGTATGCATTATATGGACAGAAAGCAATCGACCGGGATCATTCAATACAACAGTATGAACACGATACCAAGGCAAACCCATGTAAATACCCCTTTCTGAAAAATAAATAGACATTATGTAACTTTATCGCATTGGAAAAGACTAGACCGTGTACTTCACCTGTTCGGTATATTTTTTATAGGAAAAGTATTAATATTTATTTGTATTCCTTTATTTTTTTTAGGAGAAAAAAGAGAAACATATCTTATTCTATACCCGATAAGTACCAATACGCAATGGGAGGGGAGGTTTTTGTGGAAAAGAATGCATAGATAATTCTTTATTAATTCTGTCTTCCTCTATGAATCTTCCAGTCTATATCTATAGACTTAGATATATTCTAATTTTATTTATTATCTATAAAATTAGAATATTCTATTAGAATAGAATATAGATAGAATATAGAAAAAATAGAAAGAAAAAAAATGAAGTAGACAATAAATCCATTGTTACGTTTCCATATTAAAGTAAAATATAATACTTCATTTTTTTTTCTTTCTATTTTTTCTTTCTTTTAATGCCAATTGGTGTTCCAAAAGTTCCTTTTCGGAGTCCTGGAGAGGAAGATGCAGCTTGGGTTGACGTATAGTGCGACTTGTCATACATATTGGTCATATGGTATTTCCCCGTTATCTCCCCCGATCGAGTATTTTATTTTTTGCCCAATCCAATAGATATTATTCAATATTTTCATAATTTAACCATCAATAATTCGGAGCGTGAAGCACAATGATTCCTATTGACAATCAATATTCTAAATTATTCTAATTTATGGTTTACTTAGACTGATAAAAGAAAGTATCCAGGCTCCGTTCAGAGAATACCAATTTTTTGGAATGTTAAGAGTAAAGTAATAGAATAGAAGTATAAATTTAGTAATAGAAAGATTCACTAGGAAAAAGAAAAAAAAAATATATAAATCGAATTAATAAATTTTGAAATGAATTAGTAATGAAATAGAATATATTCTATGAAATAAATTTGAGATTCTTACACGATTACCACTTGTATCATAAACTATTCATAGTTTAGGGAAAGGTATGAAATGAATGAAAAAAAATAAGTAGTACTAAAACCTTTTGCCCTATATGCACAAATGGAATTCGGGCAAATCTTCCCCCGGAGTAGAACAAGAACCTAAAAGAATTGAGAGGGCCCATTCAGGAACAAGAAAATTACATCGTTATTTGAATTTCGATGAAACAATACATCAATGAGAAGTTAGTTCAATAAGTTCAGAAAATTCTTTTTTCTTTTCTACATTAGAGAATATAGGAAAGGAGGCCAAAACCTCTGTAAAAAAAAAGAAATAGGACTGGAATCAACACATTGATTTTTTTCACAATTCTTTCGAACCGTATGCATCCAAAGGTGCACGTACGGTCCCTCAGGGATACAATTTTGCCCTAATCAACCGACTTCATCGAGAAAGATTACTTTTTTTAGGCCAAGAGGTTGATAGCGAGATTTCGAATCAACTTGTTGGTATCATGGTATATCTCAATATAGAAGATGATACTAGAGATCTTTTTTTGTTTATAAATTCTCCAGGCGGATGGGTAATATCAGGAATATCCATTTATGATACCATGCAATTTGTGTCACCGGATGTACATACAATATGCATGGGATTAGCCGCTTCAATGGGATCTTTCATTCTGGTCGGAGGAGAAATTACCAAACGTCTAGCATTCCCTCACGCTTGGCGCCAATGAATTTTTATCTAAGATGAGAAAAAAGAAGACTATGCCTTCACTATATCGAATGTGAATTCAATAAAGAATAAGTAATAATAGCATGGCACTTCGACTTCGATATGAACAAACCATTATTGTTTTTTTATAAAAACGCAATTTTGTATCGAGAAAGTAGTATGAAAGAAGAGTTATTCCTAATTTGATCTTATGTGTCAAGAGTAAATTTCAGCGTTACAAACCCTTTTTCTTCCACACCAGAAGTCTCTTTCTTATCTTTATGTTATAAGATAAAGAGGAAAAAGTAATTTTATCCTTCTTGGATCGTATCAAAAAAAACTTTGGGATTGCTAAACCACAGACGAAATAAATAGATAAAGCAACAGAACCATCATAGTATTTTTTTCCTACTACGAAAGGAAGGATGAAGGAAGGATGGTAAATGGATCATTTAACAATTTGGATCGGATGGGTTCTATTTCTTCTTTTCGATAGTCGATAGAAGAAATTTGATCGAAAAACAAATTCCATTGCAAAGCCGTATGCAATGTACAAAAGATGCCCGTACGGTTGTTTAATTCTCTTTTTTTTTTATTTATATTTACCCTTCCCTTACTTTAACCCAATCGTACAAGATAGAAAAACCGTTCATGATTAATATCATCAGGGTTATGATTCACCAACCTGCTAGTTCTTTTTATGAAGCACAGACAGGGGAATTTATCCTGGAAGCAGAAGAACTATTGAAGCTTCGCGAAACCCTCACAAAAGTTTATGTACAAAGAACGGGCAACCCTTTATGGGTTATATCCGAAGATATGGAAAGGGATGTTTTTATGTCAGCAACAGAAGCCCAAGCTCATGGCATCGTTGATCTTGTAGCGGTCGAAAATGAAAATACCGGAGATTTCGTATAAATCTAAAATTACATTTCAAAATTTGAATTTTCCGTGATTTTCTATTGAATAAAAATCATTCATAATCATCAATCATCAGGTTAAGATCGATCTAAACCAACCTACTCTATTCTATTTAGAATGAGATTTTATAGACACCACATGCCAACCATTAAACAACTTATTAGAAACGCAAGACAGCCAATAAGAAATGTCACGAAATCTCCCGCTCTTCGAGGATGTCCTCAGCGTCGAGGAACATGTACTAGGGTGTATGTGCGACTCGTTCAATTCAGATAATGAGTTTGAAGAAATGAAAAAAAAAAATTATTTACGACCACTAGAATAGATAGAGTGGAAGATGGACATTTAATTGACTCTTTTCTAATATATAAAAAGGAAGATCTATCATCTACCTATTATGATTATGTTTGTTATGTTATGGAATTTATGGTTTCTATTGGTGCAAATCCAATCACTCCGTTTGATATTTTGAGATGAGAAGCAATTCTCCATTGGTAATTGGTAGCAAATAGTTATCCATTAAGCGGAGGAAAGAGTTTTATAAGAAGCAAAAAGGTTATGCTCCTATTCTTGAAAAAACGGACTAATAGGGTAAGCTACCCAGCCAACTTTCAGAATTCAATGCCGTCACTTTATGGATAGCTTTTTTGTGAAAAGGACTATTTATTACATTCTAATTAGAATTGTAAAAAGAATTCTAATTGAAAAATAAATGGGTAGAGCCAAAGAGTGTGAACTATACAAGTTCACAATAAAATTTTATGAAATGAAAGAAGAGGCTCCGGTGTATAGAGAGAACCTCACCGTTTCATAAGTTGCCATAGAAACGAGGGAACCCCCTATTATTTTCTTTTTTATTTAGTAGCATTTTTTTCCAGGCGAGATGCCTGGAAGAAAGAAAAAATCGTGGTCGGGAAGGTCATAGTAGCAAAAGCCATTGGAATTTATATCTTATATATCGGAAGAATTCGTTTTGTTATTAATAGACCGGAGGAAAAGGATGACTGAGAGAAATAAATTAGTTATTCAAGAAAGTTTCATTTGATTCAATGACTAGAGTTAAACGAGGATATACAGCTCGGAGACGTCGAAAAAAAATTTGTTTATTTGCATCAACCTTTATAGGGGCTCATTCAAGACTGACTCGAACGACTACTCAACAAAGAATGAGAGCTTTGGTTTCCTCTCATCGAGATAGGAGCAGGAAAAAGAGAGATTTTCGTCGTTTGTGGATCACTCGTATAAATGCAGTAACTCGTGAGGATAGGGTATTCTATAGTTATAGCAAATTCATAAAAAATCTGTACAAGAGACAATTGCTTCTGAATCGTAAAATACTTGCGCAAATAGCCTTATCAAATAAGAATTTATTTGATATGATTTCCAATAAAATACAAATCAAATAAAGGAATAAAAGAATCTTAATAGAATCTATTATACAAGAAACAAGAATAATTGAAACAGAATTTCCCGGAGAATGAACTCCGGGAAGATAGAATAAAAATAAATGAAGATTTGAATAATAGGAATAAACGAACATCTTTCAATAAAAAATATTTATTCCCCATTTTTACTTTTTTATAACACAAGAATGAAATATGGATTCTAGGGTTTTTCGAGCAAAACATGAATCTGAGCTTAAGTTCCAATTAGAGTTTTGAGGAATATATCTATTTCTTTTTGGTTCTAAGACTAGTAGTTCTAGGGATCGACTCCGCTCTATCCAATTGTTTTTCATTATTACGAAAAGGTAACGAAGATAAAATACGAGCTTGTTTTATAGCAATAGTAATTAATCGTTGTTGTTTCAAGGTCAACCTATTCACCCGTCTAGATAAGATTTTTCCTTGTTCACTAATAAATCGACTAATTAAACTTATGTTTCTATAATCGATTTGATCCCCCGATCCGATTGGAGGTAAACGCCTACGAAAAGATCGCTTGGATTTACGAAAAATTTGTTTGGATTTATCCATGGTTTGTTTATTCCTTATGTATAAAATAATCTATAAAATTCAATTCTATTTTTTTATTATTCATTTAAGATCCGACCAAAATAGGATTTTTTTGTATTATATATGTTAAGTCCCGCTCCTTGGAAAAATTACATACGCATTCTGTTCCATTTATTTCTTTATTTCCCCATGAATCGTATACTTTTGACAATAGCGACAAAATTTTCTCAATTCTAATCGATTGGGTGTATTGTGTCGATTCTTTTGAGTAATATATCTAGAAATGCCCGGTGATTTTTTATTGACACCCTTTTGAACACAACAGGTACATTCCAAAATCACAAGAATTCTTATATCTTTACCCTTAGCCATGAACCTCCTTTTCATTTTGAATCAACTTCACTTTAGAACTCTACTCATTTTCTTTTCAATCCGAACCAAATACAAAATAATAAATAAGAAGAAAAGAAAAAAATAGATATTCTATAGTAAGAAATTCATAAAAGTTACTAACTAGAAATGGAATTTTTAAATATCTATTTTTTTTTTTTCATTATTTTTTCATTATTAAAATTTGAATGACTTCGAAGTACTAGAATCTAAAATAGAATTCTTAGGAATTACTAGAACTAGAAAGAAAGAGAGTCATGTTCATTAATAAAATAATATTAAGAATATATTAATAATTAAGTAATACAATTTTTTCAAACTTTTTTATTACTAGGAATTCTTACTATCCTAATCTCAGTATTTTTTTCTTTCTATGTTATAATTTCGTCGAACCACCCCTAGACTGGATCAAAATCCAAATTTTCTTTATTTTCCCAAAAATTATATCGTAGATTCA